AAATAGAAGGAGGAGAGAAAGAGAGAAACAGAAATAGCAATCAAATGATATAGGATTCCAATATGTAAGGTCTATGAAGCATCTCATAAAGAGCAATGTAATAGAGCATCAATAGAGATTCATCAATAATTAGATGAATATCTGTTCATTGAAGAAAAAATCAAGAGCCTTAACTTAAGTCAATAAAGACTGAGAAGGTTGACTCAAGAACAAATTAAATATTTTTTTTATTATTTAATATTTTTTTTATTAAATAAATTAAATAAATATTAAATTAAGGCTCCATTGGAGAATTCAGACCTAAGCATTAATCGAGAAGCGATGGGGACGACGGAACCCGTGAATGCAGAGGATTCTATTGAAAATGAAAACGAATCCTAATGATTTATCGGGGAGGATGGCGGAACAAACCAGAGACCACTGCATTTCTTTTTATTCTGATTCTGAGAGGTCATGGGTTAACCCGACAACTGAACTAGAGAAAGAGTAAATATTCGCCCGCGAAAATTTGAGTTTCATTTTATTTGATTGTTCAATTTTTGTCGATCTGAATCTGATATGAATATGATAAAAAAAAATAAAGATTCGTTATAACATTATAACAAAACCAAGATAAGACATTATCTAGAAATAGAATCCGTGTTTAATTCCTTATATATATATCCAATATATCCAAACAAAATATACAAATTTCTAATAGATCAGATAAAATCTCAAAGCAAAGAATCCCAAGATTCAATCTATTATTCATTAACTACCTGTATATCTTAAGATTAAGAATAAAATATTTTTTTAGTCATTTTTTTTTCGCGAGGAGCTGGATGAGAAGAAACTCTCATGTCCAGTTCTGTAGTAGAGATGGAATTCATAAACAACCATCAACTATAACCCAAAAAGAACCCGATTTCGTAAACAACATAGAGGAAGAATGAAGGGAATATCTTATCGAGGTAATCACATTTGTTTCGGTAGATATGCTCTTCAAGCACTTGAACCCGCTTGGATTACATCTAGACAAATAGAAGCGGGGCGCCGCGCAATGACACGAAATGTGCGCCGTGGTGGAAAAATATGGGTACGTATATTTCCAGACAAACCAATTACGGTAAGACCTACAGAAACACGTATGGGTTCGGGGAAAGGATCTCCCGAGTATTGGGTAGCTGTCGTTAAACCGGGCAGAATACTTTATGAAATGAGCGGAGTAGCCGAAAATATAGCCAGAAAGGCTATTTCAATAGCGGCGTCAAAAATGCCTATAAAAACTCAATTCATTATTTCAGGATAGGAATATAGAACCAAAGGAAAGAAGTCTTGTCTTGGGAATAAAAAAACAATTGCGAGTTTCCTTTTTTTTGACAAACAATATTTCTTTTTTTCTTCGTCCTTTGTTACATTGAAAAAAGAGATTTTAAAAATGATTCAACCTCAGACCCATTTGAATGTAGCAGATAACAGCGGGGCCCGAGAATTGATGTGTATTCGAATCATAGGAGCTAGTAATCGCCGATATGCTCATATTGGTGACGTTATTGTTGCTGTGATCAAGGAAGCAGTACCAAATACACCTCTAGAAAGATCAGAAGTGATCAGAGCTGTAATTGTACGTACTTGTAAAGAACTCAAACGCGACAACGGGATGATAATACGATATGATGACAATGCTGCCGTTGTCATTGATCAAGAAGGAAATCCAAAAGGAACTCGAATTTTTGGTGCGATCGCCCGGGAATTGAGACAGTTAAATTTCACTAAAATAGTTTCATTAGCTCCCGAGGTATTATAAGACGAGACCAAAATATAGTTATAGTATTTAGAGTATTAAAATGGCATAGATTAATTAGTGGATTGTGTCTCACGTATATACCTTTACTAAGTAAAAAAAAAAGAACACGTTGGTTATATCAAAATTCGGGAGCAACAAAAATTTTAGTTTACCATGGGTAAGGACACTATTGCTGACATAATAACCTCTATACGAAATGCTGATATGAATAGAAAAGGAACGATTCAAATAGGATCTACTAACATCACTGAAAACATTGTTAAAATACTTTTACGAGAAGGTTTTATCGATAACGTAAGGAAACATCGGGAACGCAACAAAAATTTTTTGGTTTTAACCCTACGACATAGAAGGAATAGAAAAGGACCGCATAGAACTATTTTAAATTTACGACGGGTCAGTCGACCAGGTCTACGAATCTATTCTAACTATCAACAAATTCCTAGAATTTTAGGCGGGATGGGGATTGTAATTCTTTCTACTTCTCGGGGTATAATGACAGACCGGGAGGCTCGACTAGAAGGAATCGGTGGAGAAATTTTGTGTTATATATGGTAATCTGTCCGGTATACGAATTGTATCCGAAACTCCCCATTTGTGAAAAAAAAAGAAAAAAGCACGGGTTGTCTAATAGAACTCCTCCTGCCCTACAGTAGTTGACACGTCAAGGAAGTTTTACCTGGAATATGGAATAAAAGAACAAAAAAATGGATT